TTATCCGATAAAAAGACCCACCTGTCATATAATTATTGTAGTGAGGGATAGCTCGAAAAAGAAAACGGATCAGGATATATATTTAGAAACAAAGGATCAATGGAAAGATCCTATAATAGAGAGATATTTGGAGAAAGAGAGAGAAAAAAAAGAGAAAGAGAGAGAAGAAAAATATGGGCAAAAAAATAAATCCCCTTGGTTTCCGACTTGGTGGGGAAAACCAAAAGCATAGATCCCTTTGGTTCGCGCAACCAAAAAATTATTCCATAGGTCTCCAGGAAGATGAAAAAATACGAGATTGTATCAAGAATTATGTACAAAAAAATAGGAGAATATCCTCGGGTTTCGAAGGAATTGCACATATAGAGATTCAAAAAAAAATCGATCTGATCCAGGTCATAATCTATATTGGATTTCCAAATTTGTTAATAGAGGGTCGAACACGAGGAATCGAAGAATTACAGATCAATGTACAAAAAGGATTTCATTCTGTGAACCGGAGACTTAACATTGCTATCACAAGAGTTGCAAAACCTTATGGACAACCTAATATTCTTGCAGAATATATAGCTCTACAATTAAAGAATAGAGTTTCCTTTCGAAAGGCAATGAAAAAAGCTATTGAATTAGCTGAACAAGCGGATACAAAAGGAATTCAAGTACAAATTGCAGGACGTATCGACGGAAAAGAAATTGCACGTGTCGAATGGATCAGAGAAGGTAGGGTTCCCCTACAAACCATTCGAGCTAAAATTGATCATTGTTCCCATACAGTTCGAACTATCTATGGGGTATTAGGCATCAAAATTTGGATATTTGTAGACGAGCAATAATGGGCCTTTCCTTACCATTCTATCCAGTGATAGAACAAAAAACGACAAACTATTCTTTTTCCCTTCAATGAAAAATGAGCAATTCTAATTCTATAGGGTTGAATAAAAATTGGATTGATCATTTGGTAGAATTGCTATGCTTAGTGTGTGACTCGTTGGTTTTTCTTTAGAGTTGGGATTCAAAAAAAAAGGACTGGCCCCTAACTAATAACTATAGAACTTAGAACCAGCTCATTGCTTCGTATTATCGAGATCCAAGGAACCAGTCACTATATGATGTGTCAATCATATAGTTGTAGCAACTGAAATCTTTTTTCCATAAAGGAAAAATCAATCTGATTATGGATTGTGAAGCGAAAATAGAGGTATGTGGGTAAATGGGAGGACGAGAGAAAGAGAGAAGGAGAATATCAATGGTATATGATTCCAATATGTATGGTCTATTATGAATCATCTCATAAAAGGCAGTGTGATAAAGCATCAATACTGATTCGTCCATAATTAGATGAATACGGTTCATAGGAAAAATACCAATAATAAAGAGCCTCGAGTCAATAGAGACTGAGGAGATTGACTTGGGAACGAACTTGAATTGAGGAGCTCCATTGCAGAGTTCAGGCCTAGCCATTAATGGAGAAGCTATGGGAACGACGGAACCTGTGACTGCAGAAGATTCTATTGAAAACGAATCCTAATGATTCATTGGGTGGGATGGCGGAACCAACCAGGAACCAATTGATTTATTCTGAGAGGCCCTGGGTTGACCCTACGAATGAAACAAATATTGAAAGAGTAAATATTCGCCCGCGAAACCCTTATTGAATTGCAAAATTTTGGCCGATTCGGTAAAGGTCAAGGATTCGTTATAAAAATAAAGCAAAGGCATTATCTTCTATATATAGAAATATACGTCTAGCTATATATACAAGATATACAGATTCCTACGTGACAGATTCAATATCAATAAATCCCATGATTTAGTGTATTATTCAATAAATACATGTGTATCTGTAATATTATTGAATCGTTTCATTCGCGAGGAGCTGGATGAGAAGAAACTCTCATGTCCGGTTCTGTAGTAGAGATGAGGTTGAGAAGCAACCATCAACTATAACCCCAAAAGAACCAGATTCCGTAAACAACATAGAGGAAGAATGAAGGGAATATCTTATCGAGGCAATCATATTTGTTTCGGTAGATATGCTCTTCAGGCACTTGAACCCGCTTGGGTCACATCTAGACAAATAGAAGCAGGGCGACGAGCAATGACACGATATGCGCGCCGTGGTGGAAAAATATGGGTCCGTATATTTCCCGACAAACCCGTTACAGTAAGACCTACGGAAACCCGTATGGGTTCGGGGAAGGGATCTCCCGAATATTGGGTATCTGTTGTTAAGCCGGGTCGAATACTTTATGAAATGGGCGGAGTATCGGAAACTGTAGCCAGAGCAGCTATTAAAATAGCTGCGTGCAAAATGCCTATACGAACGCAATTCATTATTTCAGGATAGGGATGTGGAACCAAAGGGGTATTTATGATGAAAAAAAAACAATCGCGGATTTCTTTATTTCTGGACAGACAATATTTCTTTCTTTTTTCCTTCGACCTTTGCATTGAAAGAACAGATTAAAAAAAAAAATGATATGATTCAACCTCAGACCCATTTGAATGTAGCGGACAACAGCGGGGCTCGAGAATTGATGTGTATTCGAATCATAGGAGCTAGTAATCACCGATATGCTCATATTGGTGACGTTATTGTTGCTGTAATAAAAGAAGCAGTGCCCAATATGCCTCTCGAAAGATCAGAAGTGATCAGAGCTGTAATTGTACGTACATGTAAAGAACTCAGACGTGACAACGGTATGATAATACGATATGATGACAATGCAGCAGTTGTCATTGATCAAGAAGGAAATCCAAAAGGAACTCGGGTTTTTGGAGCGATCGCTCGAGAATTGAGACAGTTGAATTTCACTAAAATAGTCTCATTAGCTCCTGAGGTATTATAAATACTAGTAGATGAGACCATGATATAGTAGGGTATCTGAAATGGATCAATTAGTAGATTTTGTTTCACGCATATACTTTTAATAATTCATAAATAAAGAATCAAAAATTCACATAAAAAAAAACGTAACATGTTGATTATATCAAAATTAGGAGGCACCAATAATTATAGTTCGTCATGGGTAGGGACACTATTGCCGATATATTAACTTCTATAAGAAATGCCGACATGGATAAAAAAGGAACAGTTCGAATAGCATCTACTAATATGACCGAAAGCGTTGTTAAAATACTTCTACGAGAAGGTTTTATTGAAAACGTTAGGAAACATCGGGAAAACAACAAATATTTCTTGGTTTCAACCCTGCGACATAGAAGAAATAGGAAAGGAACATATAGAAATATTTTAAAGCGTATCAGCCGACCCGGTCTACGAATCTATTCCAACTATCAACGAATTCCTAGGATTTTAGGTGGAATGGGGATTGTAATTCTTTCTACTTCTAGAGGTATAATGACAGATCGAGAAGCTCGACTAGAAGGAATTGGAGGAGAAGTTTTGTGTTATATATGGTGATCCTTCTGGTATCCGAAGTTGATCCGTAACTTCCTATTTGTGAAAAAGGAGAGGAAAGACGGGTTGTTTAATATCACTCCTCCTCCATTAGTTGATACTTCAAGGGGGTTACCTGGAATGAAAGAACAAAAATTGATTCATGAAGGTTTAATTACTGAATCACTTCCCAATGGTATGTTCCGGGTTCGTTTAGATAATGAAGATCTGATTCTAGGTTATGTTTCGGGGAGGATCCGACGAAGTTTTATACGGATACTACCAGGAGATAGAGTAAAAATCGAAGTAAGTCGTTATGATTCAACCAGGGGACGTATAATTTATAGACTTCGCAACAAAGATTCAAACGATTAGGTGTAGGTGGATTTTTAAACATTCCTTTCGTGGGAATACAATTCGAGGTTCAAAATTTCAAGAGACTTATTTTCTTCCAAGGAGTAGATTCGGAATTAAGGTAAGGAATAACAAATATGAAAATAAGGGCCTCTGTTCGTAAAATTTGTGAAAAATGTCGACTGATCCGTAGGCGGGGACGAATTATAGTAATTTGTTTCAATCCGAGACATAAACAGAGACAAGGGTAATCTTTCTAAAAAGAAAAAGGGATTTTCTAAAGGACCCGATGGACAAATAAAGGATCTGTTTTGATATGAAATGGATATATCCGTATATCTCTGACTCATATTTATGAGATGATAAAATATGACAAAACCTATACCAAGAATTGGTTCACGTAGGAATGGGCGTATTGGTTCACGTAAGAGTGGGCGTAGAATACCAAAAGGAGTTATTCATGTTCAAGCGAGTTTCAACAATACCATTGTGACTGTTACAGATGTACTAGGTCAGGTGGTTTCTTGGTCCTCCGCTGGTACTTGTGGATTCAGAGGCACAAGAAGAGGGACACCATTTGCTGCTCAAACCGCAGCAGGAAATGCTATTCGTACAGTAGTGGATCAGGGTATGCAACGAGCAGAAGTCATGATAAAAGGTCCTGGTCTCGGAAGAGATGCAGCATTACGAGCTATTCGTAGAAGTGGTATACTATTAAGTTTCGTACGTGACGTAACCCCTATGCCACATAATGGATGTAGACCTCCTAAAAAAAGACGTGTGTAGAAATAAGAATTGAACGGATTTCAAGAGAAATAAATGATTCAATGATCTGAAAAAAGAATAATATTATTATGGTTCGAGAGGAAGTAGCAGTATCCACTCGGACACTACAGTGGAAGTGTGTTGAATCAAGAACAGACAGTAAGCGTCTTTATTATGGCCGTTTCATTTTGGCCCCGCTTATGAAAGGCCAAGCAGATACGATAGGTATCGCAATGCGAAGGGCTTTACTTGGAGAAATAGAAGGAACATGTATTACACGTGCAAAATCTGAAAAGGTACCACATGAATATTCTACGATAGTCGGTATTGAAGAATCAGTACATGCAATTTTAATGAATTTGAAAGAAATTGTATTGAGAAGTCATCTGTATGGAACTCGTGACGCATCCATTTGCGTCAGGGGTCCTAGATACGTAACTGCTCAAGATATCATCCCACCACCTTCTGTGGAAATAGTTGA